TATGGGACAAAAAATAAATCCACTTGGTTTCAGACTTGGAACAACTCAAAGTCATCATTCTTTTTGGTTCGCAAAACCAAAAAATTTTTCCATGGGTCTACAAGAAGATGAAAGAATACGGAATTGTATTAAGGACTATGTAAAAAAAAATAAGAAAATATCCTCAGGTTTCGAAGGAATTGCTTATATAGTAATTCAAAAAAGAATAGATTTGATTCAGGTCATAATCTATATTGGATTTCCCAATTTATTAATAGAAGGACGAACACGGGGAGTCGAAGAATTACAGATGAATGTACAAAAAGAGTTTCATTCTGTAAACCGGAGACTCAACATTGCTATCACAAGAATTGAAAAACCTTATGGACAACCTAATATTCTCGCAGAATATATAGCTTTACAATTAAAAAATAGAGTCTCATTTCGAAAGGCAATGAAAAAAGCTATTGAATTAACTGAACAAACCGGTACAAAAGGAATTCAAGTGCAAATTGCAGGACGTATCGACGGAAAAGAGATTGCACGTGTCGAATGGATCAGAGAAGGCAGGGTTCCCCTACAAACAATTCGCGCTAAAATTGATCACTGTTCCCATACAGTTAGAACTATCTATGGAATCTTAGGTATCAAAATTTGGATATTTGTAAACCAAGAATAAGAAAATAAGAATAATGGAACTTTATTTATCTCGCCATTATGCTCATCAATAGAGAAATTTTAGAAAATATTTTCTTATTTTTTTTCTTAATCAAATAAAAACGAACAATTAGAATTCTATAAGGTTTAATAAAAATTTGATTTACCCTTTATTTAAAATTAATTTAAATTTTAGTATAATTGCTATGCTCAGTGTGTGACTCGTTAGTTTTTTCTTTAGAATTGAGAATTGAGACTGAAAAGAAAAATAGGTTGACCACACTATAAACTTAATAACTATCAAAACTAAAGAAACTCAAAACTCATAACCAACTTATGTATTGTCGAGATCCCAAGAAACAGTTACTATATGACTGAATCAATCATATAGTTGTAGCAACTGAAATCCTTTTCATAAAAAAGAAATCTGATTCTTAATTGTGAAAAAAAAGGGATGTGGAAAAAGGAAGGGTGATAGAAAGAGAGAATAAAGATCTAAATGATATTAAAAGATATATGATTCCCATATGTATGGTTTATGAAGAATTATCCCATAAAAAAGGCAGTGTTATAAAGCATCAACATTAATATACAATAAAAATAGAATAAAATAATAATATAAAGAATCTAATCAATATGGATAATAGAGTCTATTATATATGTAAGTATGTAATTAAGATAGAAAAATAAAGAATCCAAATAATAGAAAATAGAGAAAAATTTAATTGAGCTTCGGGTTAAGAAAAACTGAGGAGATTGACTCGGAAACAAATAACAGATTCTGTTGAGAGCTCCATTGCAGAGTTCAGGCCTAAGTATTAATAGAGAAGTTATGGGAACGATGGAACCTGTGATTACATAGGATTTTCTTGAAAACGAATCAATCCTAAGGATTCATTGGGTAGGATGGCGGAATGAACCAAGAAAAAATGGATTTCTTCTGAATGGTCATGAATTGACCCTACAAATGAAGGAGAAAAGAGTTAATATTCGCCCGCGAAACCTTTCTTTCTTTTTATTTCATTTAAGAATTTCATTTATTGGATGACTATTGGCGTTATTAAATAGAGGTAAAGAAAAAGACTTTAGAGATTTTGCTAAAAGAAAGAAGCATTCTTTTTATCTATATATATATATAATATAAAATAATATAAAAAAACACGCCTAGTTATCTAGTTATATATACAGCCTACCTATGTAACAAATTCAATATAAAAAAATTAGTATATTCTTTCTTTTGTCTTTTGATAGTTTGATAGAATAAAATACATATTTCTATGTAATATGTAATTCTATTGAATCATTTCATTCGCGAGGAGCTGGATGAGAAGAAATTCTCATGTCCGGCTCTGCAGTAGAGATGGAATTCAGAAACAACCATCAACTATAACCCTAAAAGAACCAGATTTCGTAAACAACATAGAGGTAGAATGAAGGGAATATCTTGCCGAGGCAATCATATTTGTTTTGGCAGATACGCTCTTCAGGCACTTGAACCTGCTTGGATCACAGCTAGACAAATAGAAGCAGGGCGAAGAGCAATGACACGATATGCGCGTCGTGGTGGAAAGATATGGGTACGTATCTTTCCCGACAAACCTGTTACTGTAAGACCTACAGAAACACGTATGGGTTCGGGCAAAGGATCCCCCGAATATTGGGTATCCGTTGTTAAACCGGGCCGAATAATTTATGAAATGAGTGGAGTATCTGAAGCTGTAGCCAAAGCTGCTATGGAAATAGCTGCATGCAAAATGCCTATACGAACTCAATTTGTTATTTCAGGATAGGTAAACAAAAGTAAAATAAGAAGGAGTATTAAGAATAAAAAAAGCAACTACGGATTTCTTTATCTCTGGACAGACAATATTTCTTTTTTCCATTATCTTGAAATAAGAGATTAAAATAAAAATGATATGATTCAACCTCAGACCCTTTTGAATGTAGCGGATAACAGTGGAGCTCAAAAATTAATGTGTATTCGAATCATAGGAACTGGTAATCACCGATATGCTCATCTTGGCGATGTTATTGTTGCTGTAATCAAAGAAGCAGTGCCCAATATGCCTTTAGAAAGATCAGAAATAATTAGAGCTGTGATTGTACGCACATGTAAAGAACTCAAACGTGACAACGGCATGATAATACGATATGATGATAATGCAGCGGTTATCATTGATCAAGAAGGAAATCCAAAAGGAACTCGAATTTTTGGTGCAATTGCTCGAGAATTGCGACAGTTGAATTTTCCTAAAATCGTTTCATTAGCACCCGAAGTCTTATAGATAGAATAGAATCTTAGAATATCTGAAATAGATCCGATTAATAGATTGTGTGTGTCTCATGTATATATTTGAAATTTCTAATAATTTTTGAGAATCTAGAATAATTAAAAAAAAAAAAAGAATTCAATAAAAAATAAAACAAAAAAGAAGCATGTTGACTATATCAAAATTAGGGGGCACCAATAACTATAGTTCGTCATGGGTAGGGACATTATTGCCGATATAATAACTTCTATAAGAAATGCTGACATAGATCAAAAGGGAAGAGTTAAAATAGTATCTACTAATATCACTAAAAACATTGTGAAAATACTTTTACGAGAAGGTTTTATTGAAAACGTTCGAAAACATCAAGAAAGTCAAAAAAATTTCTTGGTTTCAACCTTACGACATAGAAAGACTAGGAAAGGTAAGAAAATAAATTTAAAGCGTATCAGCCGACCTGGTTTACGAATATATTCCAACTATCAACAAATTCCTAAGATTTTAGGTGGAATGGGAATTGTAATCCTTTCTACTTCTCGAGGTATAATAACAGATCGAGAAGCTCGATTAGAAAAAATTGGAGGAGAAATTTTGTGTTATATATGGTAATTCTCCTAGGATACCCTAAATTTATCTCAAACTTACTATTTGTAAAATAGAGAGGAGAAGTTAATTATAGAACTCTTCCTCTATTAGTTAATACTTAAAGGGGGTTCCCTGGAATGAAAGAACAGAAATTGATTCATGAGGGTTTAATTACTGAATCACTACCCAACGGTATGTTCCGAGTTCGATTAGATAATGAAGATCTAATTCTAGGTTATATTTCAGGGAGAATCCGGCGCAGTTTTATACGTATACTACCCGGAGATAGAGTCAAAATTGAAATGAGTCGTTATGATTCAACCAGGGGACGTATAATTTATAGACTTCGCAAAAAAGATTCGAACGATTAGATCATTCTTTTAAACATCCTTTTCGTAGAGATATAATTCAAAGTTCAAAAATGCAATAAACTGATTTTTGTTTTCAAAAAAAAGAGATTTAGAATGAAAGTAAGGAATGATAAATATGAAGATAAGGGCTTCTGTTCGTAAAATTTGTGAAAAATGTCGCTTGATTCGTAGGCGGGGGCGAATTATAGTTATTTGTTCCAATCCGAGACATAAACAGAGACAGGGGTAAAGAACTTTTTCATTTTTCTTTTAAAAAGAAAATCCATGTACATGTAAAAAGAAATAAGAAAGGATTCGTTTTCATATGAAATGGGTATCCTCATCTCTTTCTGTAGATTTATGATTCTTTTTTCTTTTATTCTTATAAATATAACCTAATAAAATATGACAAAACCTATAGCAAAAATGAGTTTACGTAAGAATGCACGTATTGGTTCAAATAAGAATGAACGTAGAATACCAAAAGGAGTTATTCATGTTCAAGCGAGTTTCAATAATACTATTGTAACTATTACAGACGTACGAGGTCGGGTGGTTTCTTGGGCTTCCGCAGGTACTTCTGGATTCAGAGGCACAAGAAAAGGAACACCCTATGCTGCTCAAGCAGCGACATTTAATGCTATTCGTACATTAGTGGATCAGGGTATGCAACGAGCAGAAGTTATGATAAAGGGTCCAGGTCTCGGAAGAGATGCGGCATTACGAGCCATTCGTAGAAATGGGATACTATTAAGTTTCGTACGTGATGTAACACCCATGCCGCATAATGGATGCCGCCCCCCTAAAAAAAGACGTGTGTAGAAATAAGAATTCAAGAGATTCCAAGAAAAATAAATGATTCAATGATTCTGATCCAATAATTATAAAAAGAATTATAAATAAAAGAAAAATAAGAGTATGGTTCAAGAAGACGTAGTAGGATCCACTCGAACACTACAGTGGAAATGTGTTGAATCAAGAGTAGACAGCAAGCGTCTTTATTATGGTCGTTTCGTTATGTCCCCGCTTATGAAAGGTCAAGCCGATACCATAGGTATTGCCATGCGAAGGGCTTTACTTGGAGAAATAGAAGGAACATGTATCACACGTGCAACATCTGAAAATGTGCTGCATGAATATTCTACGATAGCAGGTATTGAAGAATCAGTACATGAGATTTTACTCAATTTGAAAGAGATTGTATTGAGAAGTAATCTTTATGGAGTTAGGAACGCATCCATTTGCGTCAGGGGTCCCAAATACATAACAGCTCAAGATATCATCTCACCACCTTCTGTAGAAATAGTTGACACGACACAGCATATAGCTAACCTGACAGAACCAATTGATTTGTGTATTGAATTACAAATCAAGAGAGATCGCGGATATCGTATGAAATCCACAAATGACTCTCACGATGGAAGTTATCCTATAGATATTGTATCTATGCCTGTTCGAAATGCGAATCATAGTATTCATTCTTATGGGAATGGGAATGAAAAACAAGAGATACTCTTTATAGAAATATGGACGAATGGAAGTTTAACTCCTAAAGAAGCACTTTATGAAGCTTCTCGTAATTTGATTGATTTATTGATTCCTTTTCTACATGCAGAGGAAGAGGACATGAATTTCAAGGAAAATGAAAACAGATGGAATCTACCCCTTTTTTCCTTTCAAGACAAATTCACTAATCTTAAGAAAAATAAAAAAGGAATTCCATTGACATGTATTTTTATTGACCAATCAGAATTGTCTTCCAGGACCTATAATTGTCTCAAAAGATCCAATATACATACATTATTGGACCTTTTGAGTCACAGTCAAGAAGATCTTATGAAAATGGAATATTTTCGCACAGAAGATGTAAAACAGATATTGAGCACTGTACAGAAGCATTTTGCAATAAATTTACTTAAGAAAAAGTTATAATTTTAAATCCATTAGATTCTTTTCATTTATTCTATTTTTTTTCTTTCTAAAAAAAAAATAGAATAAATTTTGAATCTCCGACACAGTCCATATATTTGCAGAATAGATCATAAAAAGATTGATGTATCTAAGGAAGATCCAGAAGGGGATCTTCCTTAGATATCTATGTTGTGGTATTTAACGGTTTAATCAATTTGAAAAAGACCTAAAGTTAAGGATTTCTCAATAGGTAAAGTTGCTCCAATCCCTAACCAAAGAGCTACTGCGGTACCAATCAAAAAGACTGTTGTGGCTACTGGACGACGAAATGGATTTTGGAATTTATTGACATTCTCCAAAAAAGGTACTGTCAATAATCCTATTGGTACTGAAACCATTAAAAGAACACCCAATAACTTATTGGGTACTGTGCGAAGTATTTGAAATACGGGAAAGAAGTACCATTCGGGTAATATTTCCAACGGAGTTGCAAACGGATCCGCCGGTTCACCGATCATTGACGGCTCTAGAACTGCTAAGCCCACATTACATGCAATAGTGCCTAGAATTACTACTGGAAAAATATATAAAAGATCATTGGGCCATGCAGGTTCTCCATAATAATTATGTCCCATCCCTTTAGCCAATTTAGCTCTTAATACAGGATCATTCAAATCAGGTTTCTTTGTTATTTGGATAGGTGAATTCTTGTGGATCCATCCCCCAAAGGAACCGGACATGATAATTTTTTATCATCCGGCTCGAGCAAGAATCAAAAGAATCACAGAAATAGATTCATAGAACATAATATAGGTCCATAGAAGATCTATATTTCATACATATCTACATAGATAATGTAGAATGAGAAAAGATTTATAAAATGACATTTCCCCAAGTTTCAACGATTCATTATTCATTGCAAAGAATTAAGTTCTGGCAACAAGAAAATGCTCAATATCCAAGTCGGCTTACAAATTAGATCATGATCAAGTGCTTTTTGGATTGTCTCATGTCTTTTGATTAGTATTTATCCCCACAATATCTTGATTGTATTATTGTATTACATACAAAAATACAAAATTTTTACTTGTTACTAATAAAATCTTAGCCCTTGTTCTTCCTTAGATCCCTTATTTAACTCCGATAGTATCATAGATCAGGGTTGATGCAGAGGAAATGAATGCATCTACATACTATAAAAACTTACTAAGATTACTATCCAATTCTAAATTATACTATCAAATTAATTCTAAGAAAAATTACTAAAAAAAAAGAAAACAAAGTGAATAAATAGAACATTGGATCATTCCACATCACTTATTATAGGGATCTTACGGAGCCTTTTCATGCATGACAAGATTTGGGTATGATCATAGAAAATATTCTCCTCAAGCGAACCGGCCTATCCTATTATCCTATGCTCTATATAAAGGGATTGACGTGATGTGATGGTTGGATGCGGAGACACATTGGGTTGTGAATTCCAATGTGGCGGATAAAATCATATATCTGCACGGGCCAATCAATAGTTCAAGTCACACACTCCCATAATCCATCCTCTTTTTAGGAAAATATACTTCAACTATTCTATTCGTATCAAATAAAAAATACTTCAGAGTTGAATAGAAGTATCCAAATAACATGCCTTATTTTTAAACAATCCATATTTGTAGCAATGAAAGACTCTTGTCCCTCCCCGATATGATAAATTACAAATATCTATGATCTGCCTTTTCTATAAAGGACCCGAGATACCTTGCTTACGTATCATTGGAAAGTGCATTAACATAAATACGGCAGTAAGAAGAGGTAATACAAAAGTATGTAAACTATAAAAACGAGTCAAAGTGGACTGGCCCACACTAGCACTTCCACGTAATAATTCTACCAAAGGTGATCCTATTATAGGAATAGCTTCAGGCACGCCTGTTACAATTTTTACTGCCCAATAGCCAATTTGGTCCCAAGGCAAAGAATAACCAGTTACGCCAAAAGATGCGGTCAATACAGCCAGAACCACCCCGGTAACCCAAGTTAATTCGCGGGGTTTTTTAAAACCACCCGTAAGATACACACGAAATACGTGCAAGATCATCATTAGAACCATCATACTTGCTGACCATCGATGAACTGATCGAATTAACCAACCAAAGTTGGCCTCAGTCATTATGTATTGAACAGAAGAAAAAGCCTCTGTAACAGTTGGACGATAGTAAAAGGTCATAGCAAAACCCGTAGCTACTTGTACTAAAAAACAGGTAAGCGTAATCCCCCCTAGACAATAAAATATGTTGACATGAGGAGGAACATATTTACTAGTTATATCATCTGCAATCGCTTGAATCTCGAGACGTTCCTCGAACCAATCATATACTTTATTGAGATAGGTAACCCAAGAAAGACTCCCCCTCTGAGAGCCGTATATGAGAATTTCATCTCGTACGGCTCAAGCCAAAACCCACAAATACTAGTTTCAACGGATATGGAATATTTTATATAGAGTTTCAAACTTCTTGTGGCTTAGCCGCTTGACTCGATTTGACCCAAAGATACGAAGTAATAAAAATCCGGAATCTCTTCTTTGTGATGATAATGCCAAGAAATAAAATCTCAAGTTGGCTCATCCATCTTTTTTTATGTTAATCGTGACAGGCCTCTTGAATCTTCTCTTCCCTATCTTTTTTTTATAGGAATTCTCTTGTTGAGACCCTATGAATCAATTGAAACCTCAGATTCATACTAGAACCACGATGATTTAATAAAACCAAAGCTAAACTCAAAGGGTTTCTGAGTAAAAACCATTTGATCATCACTTCTTCAATGAATGTAATAACTCAACAAAATCTATAGAAAGAGGTTTCTTTCGGAGAAAAAATTGTTTGATTTATAAAAAGAAAAGACCTTTTTTCCATTTTTTTTTAATCCGGTTGCGAAGTCTGAATAATAGGTATGAATCATAGTTCAAATATTTCTTTTCTTGATCTATTCTATATAGTCCGTGCTCCAGAGACTACAATAAATATCTGACGGTAGAATCATCTTGATAGAGATGACAAATCCATTCTTTGTATTATCAATAGGATCAATTATAACAAGTCACACGCTCATATTCCGGAAATGAAATATCGAAACAAATAAATTTCACGATCGAACTACCAGAATGGTCTATAAATCCAAGTCTTAGGTAATCTTAAGTTAAATTATTAAGTATTTTAATATTTTAAGCATTAAGTAAGTATAAGTAAAAGAATCTTTTTTGATTGAAAAACTAGGACTTCCTAATTTTTATGAACTAATTAATTGAAATTCCATCCAGTAAAACAGATGAATTATAAATTTCTAAAATAATAGATAGAAATATTGCAAATAGAGCCATTGCAACTCCCATAAGTGGTGTAGTCCCCCACCCTGGAGCTACTTTTCCATATTCCGAATTCAATGGTTTCAATAAACTCCCTACGCCAGTTCGTCTTGGCCCAGATCTAGAACTACTCTCAATGGTTTTTGTAGCCATAAATCCTCTTTCATCATGGGTTGAAATCTGTTGACTTTGTATACTATTCCGTTGTAGTTGTAAATAAACGACATTATCGTGATCCTTTGTGATCTTGAAATTATCGAAAAAATGGAAACAGCAACCCTAGTCGCCATCTCCATATCCGGTTTACTTGTAAGCTTTACTGGGTATGCCTTATATACCGCTTTTGGGCAACCCTCTCAAAAATTAAGAGATCCCTTCGAAGAACATGGGGACTAGTTGAAGTAATGAGCCCCAATATGAATATCGGGGCTCATTACTTCAATGGAAAGAATGAAAAATCATTTTGTTTTTTTAGTTGGAACTTTAGGTGGTTCTCGAAAAAAGATAGCAAAAAAAATTATCCCTAAAGTCGAAACTAAAAGAAATGTATAAACCAATGCTTCCATAGATTCGATCGTGGTTTACAATTATAGCTTCCACACCTATTCATTTTGGATCATTGACTAAAGAAATTCTAAATTGAGATTTACTAATTTACTATTACTATCTATAATTTACTATTACTATCTATATAGTATGTATATAGTATATATACATACTATATAGATATAGATCTAGTAATATCTTATTACTATTAGATTAATTACTATTAGATTAATATATTCATTATGAATATATTAATCTAATGAATATATTAATATTGAATATTATTGAATATTAAATAGATAATAGATTAAATTAATAATGAATATAGAAAATAATAGAAA